TATACGTAAGAAATACGTAAGAAGGGAACGTGAAATTTTTTTATTTTCCTAATTTGGCGTAAGGAAAGATTCACTCTTTTATCCCCTTGATAGAAGGTTCCCGATTACTAATCATGAATATAGGTAAAAAAAATGGATCTGTACGAAAAGGGAATTATCCGAAACTTATTCCTACAATTAGATTTTATATCACCAAAGAAAGCCCTATTCTTCTTATGACTTTATGATTCCGATAAACTAAATAATTGTTCGCCACAAAAAAATAACTGAACTTAATGCTCTACTTGATTAATTCAAGTTTGATTCAAGGGAAAGAAACCGTGGAGCTGAAATAACTCACTCAGAACGCCTTTTAAAAGATTACGTGGTACGATTGGATCGAATAAGCCCTTATCGAATGAATACTCAGCCGCCTGTGAACCATCAGGTACTGTCTTATTCAATGTTTGTTCAATTACTCTTTTACCCGCAAATGCAATGTAGGCATTGGGTTCGGCAATAATAATATCTCCTAACATACCAAAACTAGCTGTCACCCCGCCGGTTGTGGGAGATGTAAGGATTGATACATAGAATAACTTTTTATTTGATTGATAATTATATAAAACAGAAGATATTTTAGCCATTTGCATCAAGCTCAAACTCCCTTCTTGCATGCGTGCTCCTCCGGAAGCACACACTATAATAAGAGGTAGAGATCTATTAGTAGCATACTCGATCAAACGGGTGATTTTCTCGCCTACTACGGATCCCATACTACCCCCCATGAACTGAAAATCCATAACCCCAATTGCTATGGGAATACCATTTAGTTGACCTATGCCTGTTTGAATAGCCTCAGTTAACCCTGTCTTTCGTTGATAAGAATCGATACGCTCTTCATAAGGTTCCTCCTCCGAATGAAATTCAATGGGGTCCATAGAGACCATGTCTTCATCCATAGGATCCCAAGTACCCGGATCGATCGAAAGTTCGATTCTATCTGAACTACTCATTTTCAAATGAGATCCACATTGTTCACAAATATTCATTTTTGCCTTAAAAAATTTCTTATAATTTAATCCATAACAATTTTCACATTGAACCCACAAATGCCTGTATTTTTGATTTATATCGAGATCATCATATCCTTCTCTTATATTTATATTGAGATTACTGCCATTCGTGCTAGTTCTTATACTATAACTCTCACTTTCACTACAAATATAACTATAAATGTAACTGTCACTGTAATTGTCGCTACCACTTGAAATGGAGCTATAATTATCAATACTGATTTCAGAATGAAGATAATTTTCAATGCAACTATTAATGTGATTATTCCAACTATATTTTGTATCATAGATGTAAGGATCGTAATATTGATTGTTACTGTCCCTCTTAGACCTATTATTCATATAATTAGAATTCCGATAACTAGAAAAAGAACTTTCTTGTTCACTCAGAAAAGAACAATCATTGTCAATCTCAAAAATCTCATTTTCAATATCCAAATATATAGAATAACTGTTCCCATTACTATCCCGAACTAAAAAAGTGTCATCGGAGATAAAACTCCGAATATCCCTGACATCGAATAAATGATCAACATTACTGCAACTAGAACTGTCATTATCACTCCAACTATGAATGTTTTTATCTATATCGGGGTCTTCACTTCCGCTGGTATTTCCAATAGCACCAAGCCTGTCCATTGATTTACTTAGCCCACATCTGTGTTTTAACTGCTTGTTAGACAATATCGAATTGAACCACCATTTTTCCATAGAGCCCCCCTATTTGAATGAAAATATAATAGATGAATAGTCATTCGATGAAAAAGAATTGAAATATTTCATTTCCTGTCGGAATAAACATATAGATCCAATCACTAGGATTATTAATTAATCACGAGTGAGTACTAATACTTACTAATAAAATTCGTAGTGAGTATTGAAAGAATTATCTTTTGTAGGAATATGGGGTATCGCTTCACTATATAGGATGGAACCCCTTCTTCAATTAGAAATAGAAAGAGAGGTTTTTCCCATGTCGTGTACAAATTCTTATCGAAAAGATAACTATTTTCCTATGAAGAATTTATTTTCGTATAATTTCGTTCGTATACGTATAATATTTCTATTGCAAGACGGAAGGAAAAGGACAATATAGAGGATGGGTAAACGAGGTTGTGATCCTTGGCTCGATCCATGACCCAAAACTACGGGATATAAAAAGATCCACCAATCCCAAGGATCCATAGGCTTAATTATGGATCCAACAATAGAAGAATTTGAGTTATTTAGTCTTAGATTTTGTATTTAATTAAGATCTTGTATATCTAGATCTAGATCTGTATAAAGTATTTATCTATATATGCTATACTATATACGCATAATGTCTGTAATATATATACATAATGTATGCAATAGGATCTCATTCTTTATTTGGCCCAATCTTTTAAAGGAAAAGATTGGGCCAAGTTTAATTGCAATTCAATTAAGGGAACAAAGAGTAATTA